ATTGGGTAGACCTCATACAATAACTGTCCTAGCTCTAGCATATCTTTTGTTTCATTTCTTCTGGAACAATCACAAAGACTTTTTTGCTTATGATTATTTTGATTATGGATCGACTACCCGAAATTTAATGCGTAATCTCAGCATTCAATTTGTATACCTGAATAATCTCATTTTTCAATTATTCAACTATTTTATTTTACCAAGTTCAATGTTAGCCAGATTAGTCAACATTTATATGTTTCGATGCAACAACAAGATGTTATTTGTAACAAGTAGTTTTGTTGGTTGGTTAATTGGTCACATTTTATTCATGAAATGGCTTGGGTTGGTATTAGTCTGGATACAGCAAAATCATTCTATTAGATCGAATAAGTACATTCGATCTAATAAGTACCGTGTGTTAAAATTGAGAAATTTTATGGATCGGATCTTTAGTATTCTCTTCCTTATTACCTGTATCTACTTTTTAGGAAGAATGCCGTCCCCTATTCTTATGAAAGAAACCCCACAAGCGCAAGCGGAAGAAGGGGTGGAAAGTGAAGAAGAAAGGGATGTAGAAATAGAAACAACTTCCGAAAAAAGGGAAGAAGAAGGGTCTTCTTCCCTTTTTTCGGAAGAAGAAGAAAAAGAGGATCCGTACAAAATCGATGAAACGGAAGAAATCCGAGTGAAGGGAAGGGAAAAAACAAAGGATGAATTCCATTTTGAATTTACAGAACTTCTTGTAACTATTCTTTTCGATTATAAACGATGGAATCGCCCATTTCGTTACATAAAAAATAATCGATTTAACAAAGCTGTACGAAAAGAAATCTCTCAATATTTCTTTGAGGCATGCAAAAATGATGGAAAACAAAGAATATCTTTTACATACTTACCCAGTTTGTCAACTTTTTGGGAAATGATACAAAGAAAGCCATCTCTGTCCACATTAGATAAAACTTCTTCTAATGAGTTTTATAATGAGTTTGATAATGAGTTTGATTTTGATAAGCATTGGGTTTATACGAACAACAAAAAACGAAAAAAGTTAAAAAGGGCGTTAGACATTCGAATTGCAACTCTAGACTTTCAACTAGACTGGGGACTTGACACTCTAGACAACGAAGCTTTTTTTCTGAATATACTCGACATAAAAAAGAGATTTTGTGATTTGAATGGTGATACAAATACTAAAAAAACGAAAAGTAAATATTTACCTTTAGTCAAATATTTGCCAAAAATGTATGATCCTCTCTTGAAGGGGGCCTATCGCGGAAGAATCAAAGAAACGTTTTTACCCTCTAAAACTTCGATAGAAAATTTAATAAAGACAGTTGGTATAAATCGGATTCATAGTGTTCTTAAACAAAACAAAATCGATTTTGAAAAAGAAAATAACAAGTTTGAATTTTTAGTTGATGTTACTCAAAGCCACTCCAATGTTGAAAAAATGAAAAAAGAATCGGAAGAGGAAGAATCGGGTGGACTAAAAAAAATCAGCAAAAAACTCCCTCGATGGTCATACGACTTAATAACTGAGTTAGAACAACAGTCGGCAGACTATGGAGAATTTCAAGAAAACGCGCCCACCGATCATCAAATTCGCTCACGAAAAGGGACATATGAACTGCTTTATGCTGATCCTAATACGAAAATGAAAATGACCGATCCTAATACGGAAACGACCGATCCTAATACGGAAACGACCGATCCTAATACGGAAACGACCGATCCTAATACGGAAACGACCGATCCTAATACAACGGATACTCAACAAAATCCGGAAGAAAAGAAAGATCCGGAGGAGTTCTTTTTGCTCCGCTATTCCCAACGGTCGGACTTCCGACGAGAAATAATTAAAGGTTCTATACGTGCCCAGAGGCGTAAATTCGTTAGTTGGAGACTCTTTCAACCATATGTCCATTCTCCCCTTTTTGTGGACCGGGCAAAAAACTACCTCTTGTTGCGTATATCCAAACTGATTAAACCTATTTTTTTTAGAATTAGAATTAGAAGGAACGATGCTGAATCTAAAATTCTGAAGTCTACAGAAACAGAAAAAGAAGATGATAACAAACGAAAAGGAGAACGGGAAGTACGAGAAAAAAACAAAACAGATACAGATAAAACAGATACAGATAAAGGGGCACAAGACGAACACAGCCGGATGTTGGTAGCAGACATGTGGGATGCCGGAATTCCATTTGGACACGGAATAAGAGGTTGCATCTTACTAACACAATCATTTTTTAGAAAAGGTATTTTGATACCTTTTTGCATAATAGTCAAAAATATTGTACGTATCCTATTATTCCAAACTCCCGAATGGTCTGAGGATTTCAAGGAATGGGATCAAGAAATACATATTTTCTGTACCCACAATGGTGTTCAATTAGCGGAAGGCAAGTTGCCAGAAGGTTGGTGGATAGACGGTCTTCAGATAAAAATCATATTTCCTTTTTATCTGAAACCTTGGCAGGGAGTTATGTCTTCTGATCTATTTTTCACTAAAAAATTAGATTCTTTTTTTTTAACAGCTTTGGGACTGGCAACTGACGAGCCTTTTGGTTGTCCCCGAAAAATGACACCTCCCCTTTTTGATGTTGATCTTTTTGAGCCTCTTATTGAGGAACTTGAAAAAGAACTTGTAAAACGCAAAGGGGTATATTTAACAGTTTTAAAGGAAAAAACGAAATTTTTAAAGGAAAAAACGAAATTGTTTCTAACAATTGCAAAAGAAGCAGCAAAAGAAGCAGCAAAAGAAGCAAAAAGACTAAAAAAAGAACTTTCCAAAATCAAAATAAATCTATTTAGCTTCTTGGGATTAAGAAAAGTATACGATTCGAACGAAAGTACAACCGAAAAAGATTCTGTAATCAACAATGAGATAATTCATGAATCCTTTAGTCAAAGTCAATTTCCACATTGGACAAATTCTTCACTAACAGAAAAAAAAAAGAAGAATATGACTGATAGAACAAGCACAATCAGAAATGAAATAGAAAGAATTACAAAAGTGAAAACAAAACTAAAAACAACCCCGGGAATCTATATTAATCCTAACAAAAGAAATTATAATACTGAGAGATTAGAATTTTTCAAAACGCTTTGGAAAGTATTAAAAAACCGGAATGATCGATTAATCTCGAAATTCAATTCTTTTATAAAAATTTTCGTTGAAAGAATATACATAGAGATTCTTTTATTTATCATTAATATGCCCGGATTCACTTTTGTTGACAATTTTAGGAATACGGCCATTAACGAAACAAATTATGAAAGAAAAAGAATTAATAAAAAAAATGACAACTTTATTTCGACTATAAAAAAATCAATTAACAATAAGACAAATTCACATCTTTTTTGTGACTTATCCTATTTGTCTCAAGCATATGTATTTTATAAATTATCACAAACTCAAGCTATTAACTTTAATTTGTATAAATTCAGGTCTCTTTTTCACTACCGCGAGACGTATTTTTTTCTTAAGACTGAACTAAAACACTTTTTCGAAAGAAAAGGACTAATGCAGAATGAATTAAGTCGTAAGAAATTTATGAATTATGCAATGGATCAATGGAAGGGGTGGTTAAAAGAACATTATCAATATGATTTATCCCCAATTCGGTGGTCTAAATTGATATCAGCAAAATGGCAAACTAAAGTTAAGCAACATAAACATAATAGGGTTCAAAATCAAAATTACAAATCCAATTTCTATGAAAAGGATGAATTAATTCATTCCAAAAAACAAAAAGATTCCGAAGTCTATTTATTGAATCAAAAAGAGAATTTTCAAAAAAACTCTAAATATGACCTTTTGTCCTATAAATATATTAATTATCAAAATAGGGGAAACTCATTTATTTATGAATCACCCTTTGAACGAAAGTTAAATACGAACCCAGAGTTTTTTTCTAATTCTAACACACATAAACATAAACACAAAACTTTTGATAGTGATAGATTAGAAAATCTTCCTATCAATCATTATCTGGAAGGGGGCGATATTAGATGGGGCGATATTGATATTATTAGATCTAGAAAAACCAGAAAATATTTTAATTGGGAAATTATCAATTTTTGTTTTATAAAAAAAAAAGTTGATATTGAGACTTGGGACTGGGACAAAATCAATACTAGGAGTAATCAAAATAATAAAATTGGTAGTAAGACTTATCATTATCACAAAATAAAAAAAAGGGATAACGACCTTTTTTTTCTTACACTTTTGAAAAAGCCAAATCTGAAAATAAACGCTCGAAGTCGAAAAAAACCCTTTTTGGATTGGATGGGAATGAACGAAGAACTACTAAATCGTCCCATCTCGGATTTGGACCTTTGGTTCTTTCCAGAATTCCTACTACTTTATAAGCTATATAAAAGGAAACCGTGGGTTATCCCAAGCAAAGTATTTATTTGCAATTTAAATCTAAATGCAAATTTTGTTAGTGAAAATAAAAACATAACAAATAAAAAGCGAAATCAAAAAGAAAAGGAACCGGACACAAGACGAGAAGATGGTAGATCAGACGCACAAAAAAATCAAGGGACTCTTGGATCCTTTCTCTCAAGAAAACACGAAAAGCAGATTGACGAAAATCAGCAGATTGACGAAAATTTTGCAGTATCAACAATAAAAAAAGGTAAAAGTAAGGCAGCAGCGGAACTAGATTTCCTTATGAAACGTTTTTTGCTTTTTCAATTACGGTGGGGCAATAAGGACAATGACGATCCTTTCAATGAAAATCAAAAAATGGTGGATAATCTCGACCTGTTTTGTTTCTTTCTTAGACTGAAAGAGCCAAGAGAGGCGGTTCTATCTTCGGTTCAAAAAGGAGCCCTAACTCTCGGGATTATGCCGATTGATCAGGATTTTAGTTTTGAAGACGCGTGGAAAGGGGGAAAATTTTTTATTGAACCTGCTCGTCTGTCTGTAAAAAATGATGGGCAATTTCTTATGTATAAAACCTTAGGCATTTCATTGGTTCATACAAGTAAGCAGCAAACTAATTACA